GATCGAAGAGTAAATAACCCAATACTTTTATTGTTTATTGTTAGGTACATAATAAAATGAATCCGATGGATCCTTGGGATTCGTGGATCATTTTATATCCCGTAGGTTCAGACTAGAGATCAAGCCAGGGGAGGGCTCCTTCTACCCACCCTGTATATTGTCTTTTTAGTTTCATGTTGCAATAGAAACGTATTATTTTATTATAGGATAGAGATTATACGAGAATGAATTCTGCATTTTATAGGAAGAAAAGAAACAACTATTTATCTTGTTATTGATAATTTGTACATGACATGAGAGAAACCTGTCTTTCTATTTTAAATTGAGGAAAAGATTCGATCATAATATATATCGAAGTGGATACCCCGGATTCTCCAAAAATAAGAATCATTTCTTTCAATACTCACCCGTTGTTAGTTAACAATCCTAATGATTGGATCCATATGCTTCATTTTGATAGGAAATAAAAAAAAATAGTAAAATGATTCTTTATCGAATGACTATTCATCTATTGTATTTTCATCAAATAGGGGGCGGGAAGACTCTATGGAAAAATGGTGGTTCAATTTGATGTTGATTAACGAATTGATGTTGTTTAACGAAAAGCTAGAACATAGGTGTGGGCTGAATAAATCAATATATAGTTCTGATGCTATTGGACATACCAGTGGAAGTGAAGAGCCTATTAAAACGGATACGGGGAAAAACATTCCCCATTGGAGTAATAGTAGCAGTTATACTTTCCGTAATGTTGATTATTTATTTGATATCAGGAATATTTGGAGTTTTATCTCGGACGACACTTTTTTAGTTAGGGATAGTAATGGTGACAGTTATTCTGTATATTTTGATATTGAAAATCAGATTTTTGAGATTGACAATGGTAGTTCTTTTCTGAGTGAACTAGAAAGTGTTTTTTCTAATTATTTGAATAGTGGGTCTAATAGTAATAATCACTACAATTATCATTACATGTATGATACTCAATCTAGTTGGACTAATCACATTAATAGTTGCATTGATAGTTATCTTCGTTTTGAAGTCAGTATTAATAGTTCTATTTCAGGTGGTACCGACAATTCTAGTGACAGTTATATTTATAGTTTCATTTGTACGGAAAGTGTAAGTGGTAGTGAAAGCGGGAGTTCTAGTACTAGTATAAGAACGAATAGTAATGATAATGACAATGACAATGACAATGACAATGACAATGACAATGACAATGACAATGACAATGACAATGACAATGACAATGACAGTGATTTCAATATAAATCAAAAATACAGACATTTATGGGTTCAATGCGAAAATTGTTATGGATTAAATTATAAAAAATTTTTTAAGTCAAAAATGAATATTTGTGAAGAGTGTGGATATCATTTGAAAATGAGCAGTTCAGATAGAATTGAACTTTCGATTGATCCGGGCACTTGGGATCCTATGGATGAAGATATGGTCTCTATGGACCCCATCGAATTTCATTCAGAGGAAGAACCTTATAGAGATCGTATCGATTCTTATCAAAGAAAGACGGGTTTAACTGAAGCTGTTCAAACGGGCGTAGGTCAACTAAACGGTATTCCAATAGCAATTGGGGTTATGGATTTTGAGTTCATGGGGGGTAGTATGGGATCCGTAGTTGGCGAGAAAATCACCCGTTTGATCGAGTATGCGACTAATCGATCTCTACCTGTCATTATTGTGTGTGCTTCCGGAGGAGCACGTATGCAAGAAGGAAGTTTGAGCTTGATGCAAATGGCTAAAATCTCTTCTGTTTTACATAATTATCAATCAAATAAAAAGTTATTCTATGTCTCAATCCTTACATCTCCTACAACCGGTGGAGTAACAGCCAGTTTTGGTATGTTGGGAGATGTTATTATTGCTGAACCAAATGCCTACATTGCATTTGCGGGTAAAAGAGTAATTGAACAAACATTGAATAAGACAGTACCCGAGGGTTCACAATCAGCTGAGTATTTATTCCAGAAGGGCTTATTCGACTCAATCGTACCACGTAATCCTTTAAAAGGTGTTCTGAGTGAGCTATTTCAACTACACGGTTTCTTTCCCTTGAATCAAAATGAAGGAAATTGAAATTAAAGTAGAGCACTAAATTCAATTATTTGTAGCGAACAAGTATTTATATTTAGTTCATACTAATAAAAAAAACTCCTTATTAGAAAGAAGATAAGGATGGGAGAAGAATAATTAAAAAATTCATTTTGAAAATGAAATATGAATTAGGTACACTTCATTTAATTCGACATTCCTTGCACTTATAATAGATTTCATTAATATTACTTATAAATAGATATCTTTATGATAAGATATCTTTATAATAGGTATAAAGAAAGGGGCACCCGTTCTATGACAGATCTCAACTTACCCTCCATTTTTGTGCCCTTAGTGGGCCTAGTATTTCCGGCAATTGCAATGGCTTCTTTATTTCTTCATGTCCAAAAAAATAAGATTGTATAGATCCGACGGAACCAATTCTCATCAATTTATTTGAACATGGTATCATAACGGGATCATAATACATATATTTATTTAGTTTAATATGGTACGATATGTGGCTCTTTTCGAACACAAAGGAAAGAACTGTTTGTTATGCATACGGACACATGATATCCGCGTAAATGCATATATATGGATATAGCTGGTAAAAAATGAATGGATTGGCGAATATTTTAAATAAAAAGTCAACGTATATAACCAATTACTCCTGATGGTTTCCATCAAAATAGTGCTAGTTGATGAGAGTTACTTCGGGATCAATAGAAGTAAAGTCAAATTCATTTTGGTTATTCTCTCAATTCCAATCGAATGCAAGCGGATCTAGTATAGTATGAACTGGCAATCAGAACATATATGGATAGAACTTATAACGGGGTCTCGGAAAACAAGTAATTTTTGTTGGGCCTGTATCCTTTTTTTAGGTTCACTAGGGTTCTTAGTGGTTGGAACTTCCAGTTATCTTGGTAGGAATCTGATATCCGTATTTCCATCTCAGCAAATAATTTTTTTTCCACAAGGGATTGTGATGTCTTTTTATGGGATTGCAGGTCTATTCATTAGCTCCTATTTGTGGTGCACAATTTCGTGGAATGTAGGTAGTGGTTATGACCGCTTTGATAGAAAAGAAGGAATAGTATGTATTTTTCGTTGGGGATTTCCGGGAATAAATCGTCGCATTTTCCTTCGTTTCCTTATGAGAGATATACAATCCATTAGAATGGAGATTAAAGAGGGTCTTTATCCTCGTCGTGTCCTTTATATGGAAATCAGAGGCCAGGGAGCCATTCCATTGACTCGTACTGATGATAATTTGACTCCACGAGAAATTGAACAAAAAGCTGCTGAATCGGCCTATTTCTTGCGCGTACCAATTGAAATATTTTGAAATGAACTGAAGAATAAATGTCTTCCCAGCATGAGAAAAGACACTTGTGAATTCCCCTTTTAAGACAACTTAAGTTTCCGCAGAATGTTCATTCGAGCGAAACATATTAAATTTTTTCCCGTTCCGTTGTCGAGGAGACCACATAGAATAAAACAAAAGCAGGAGAACGTATATGGAACAACAACTATAATCAAAAGCAATTTTTTGTAAACCAACTCCATTTTTTTCTATTTTATACTAGTCATTTTCTATTTTATACTAGTCATTTTCTATTTTATACTAGTCATTTTCTATTTTATACTAGTCATTTTCTATTTTATACTAGTCATTTTCTATTTTATACTAGTCAAAAGTATTATCTACTATAATTAGAATCTAATAAGTATGCTTCATCAAATATATCCGAACTTGGATTTTGTAATCGTAATATAGAATTTTTCTTTTTAGGTTCAAGAATTTTAATTAATACGTTATTTCCGGGCTTTGGTTATATGGTGATTCATTTCTAAATAATGAATTGATGCGAGGGGAGTTTTTTCGTCTCGAAATCCGACGAATATTCGTGACTTCCAGTAGGTTTTCGAGTATTCATCGAACGGATATAATCAAATTTAGATGAAATTAGTTCGAATTTTCCCAATTGAGATATCTCCGGGAATTCTATATATATCTTAGCCGAAAAGGACCCTTATTCTATTTCTATATCTAGATCCAAGGACGAAATTTTAAGACAAAAATGGGAATAGATTTATAGGTTCGATACCTTGTTATAGAATTCGTGCTTCGGAGAAATATCAGATAGAATAGACGAATGAAGTAAATTCATTAACAATTCACATATACAAAATGAAAAAAAACACACACACACATTGACTTCCCTCCCATATCTCATATCTATAGTATTTTTGCCCTGGTGGGTCTCTCTCTCATTTAAGAAAAGTCTGGAACCTTGGATTACTAATTGGTGGAATACCCGGCAATCCGAAACTTTTTTGAATAATATTCAAGAGAAAAACGTTCTAGACAGATTCATAGAATTAGAAGAACTATTCCTGTTGGACGAAATGATAAAGGAGTACCCGGACACACATATACAAAAGCTTCGTATAGAAATACACAAGGAAACGATACAATTGATCAAAACACACAATGAGTATAATCTACATATCATTTTGCATTTCTCGACAAATATAATATGTTTCGCTATTCTAAGTGGTTATTTTATTCTGGGTAATGAAGAACTTAGAATTCTTAATTCTTGGGTTCAGGAATTTCTCTATAATTTAAGTGACACAATAAAAGCTTTTTCAATTCTTTTAGTTACTGATTTATGGATTGGATTTCACTCGACCCATGGTTGGGAACTTATAATTGGTTCGGTCTACAACGATTTTGGATTGGCTCATAATGATCAAATTATATCTGGTCTTGTTTCCACTTTTCCAGTTATTCTAGATACAATTGTGAAATATTGGATCTTCCATTATTTAAATCGTGTATCTCCTTCACTTGTAGTCATTTATCATTCAATGAATGAATGAAGAACTCATTCATTGAATGATATGAATCAAATTAGAATGTTTCTTCGTGTATAAGGAAAGTATTTTCAATCTTACTGATTCTTTATACTTCTACCTGTTTACCTGGTCAAGTTATTCGTCCTATATTTGTACAATTATTCCAGTACAATGGCAGACTCGTGGATAGGGAACTATACTAGCTAGCTACCTTTCTAATTTATTGTAGAAATTCCGGGATCAACGATTGGACCATGCAAAATAGAAATACTTTTTCTTGGGTAAAGGAACAGATGACTCGATCCATTTCTGTATCGATTATGATATATGTAATAACTCGGGCATCTATTTCAAATGCATATCCCATTTTTGCGCAGCAGGGTTATGAAAATCCACGAGAAGCAACTGGACGAATTGTATGTGCCAATTGCCATTTAGCTAATAAGCCCGTGGATATTGAAGTTCCGCAAGCTGTGCTTCCTGATACTGTATTTGAAGCAGTTGTTCGAATCCCTTATGATATGCAACTGAAACAAGTTCTTGCTAATGGTAAAAAGGGGGCTTTGAATGTGGGGGCTGTTCTTATTTTACCCGAGGGATTCGAATTAGCCCCCCCAGATCGTATTTCTCCCGAAATGAAAGAAAAGACGGGAAATCTAGCTTTTCAGAGTTATCGTCCTACTAAAAAAAATATTCTTGTGATAGGTCCTGTTCCCGGTCAGAAATATAGTGAAATTGTCTTTCCCATTCTCTCCCCCGACCCTGCTACGAAAAAAGACGTTCACTTCTTAAAATATCCCATATATGTAGGTGGGAATAGGGGAAGGGGTCAGATTTATCCGGATGGGAGCAAGAGTAACAATACAGTCTATAATGCGACATCAGCAGGAATAGTAAGTAGAATAGTACGTAAAGAAAAGGGGGGATATGAAATAACCATAGTTGATGCATCGGATGGACATCAAGGGGTTGATATTATACCTCCAGGACCAGAACTTCTTGTTTCAGAGGGTGAATCCATCAAGCTTGATCAACCATTAACAAGCAATCCTAATGTGGGAGGATTTGGTCAGGGAGATGCGGAAATAGTGCTTCAAGATCCATTACGCATCCAAGGCCTTTTGTTCTTCTTGGCATCCGTTATTTTGGCACAAATTTTTTTGGTTCTTAAAAAGAAACAGTTTGAAAAGGTTCAATTGTACGAAATGAATTTCTAGATCCATAGATTCTTTACCACGGAGCTGGTAAAAAGCGCCGAATTTTTTTATTTCCGATCGATACAATTCTACAATTCTGTATGATCAAAAAATTCTGTAAACCTTTTTGCTTGCTTTGTTTATACTGTTTTCGCAGGATGTCTTGAATTCATTACTTGTATCCATCCCATTCCTAGTAATAGACAATAGGAATACAAATACAAAGGAAGAGAATACAAGGAATGGTCGGGGTAAACGGAAGAAAAAAATACTTCCACCAGTAGGAATTACTATTCTTCCTAAGCTTCTACTCGACACAAGAAAGGTCGGAAAATCCTTTCTTGTGTCGTCTTGTATTGAAATAATAATAATTTTTTATCCCCTTCGTCTGTTCGTCAAAGATTACTATTCCTTCTTTTTCGGGTTTATCGAAACCTTTTGTTTAGATTTATAAGAAGTAGTGGACAAACGAAAGGGGTTAGGGGGGAGTAATTCATTGAATAAATAGAACTTCTTCAATTATTTAATGAACTTTTCAACTTATAACTTAATAAAAGAAAAATGATTCAAACAAAAAAAACTTTTACCCTCCCGGTTGAAAAGCAGATTAGATTTTGACGCACATCCAAATTCTTATTTATTATCTCATCACAGTTTTTATTTTATCTTTAGATTTTTGAGAGAGTAAGGTTCTATTAGTATAAAAATGATTTGCAGGATGTTTTATCTGTTTTATCTGTATAAATTTTTATCTGTTTTATCTGTATAGTTTTATCTGTATAAATATAAATCCATATAATATAATATAATAATATGGATTATCCAAAAATCGATTGATTCCTTATTTCTTGTTTTTCGTAAGAGTTAATATTTTGGAGAAACGACAGAAACTATGAATTAATCAATAGATTCAAGTCTTCAAAAACATAATAATAATAATAAAAAAGAATAGAGCAGAGCGGTTTGAAACATCAGAGCCAAGGATCTCTGTTTTGTGATTTCTATGAATAAGTTTTTTTTATGGTGACTGTATAACTTTCCAATTTGTATGTTATGGAATAGATCAAAGTCTCACTCTAAGTCTAAGAGTAAGAACTCGGCGGGTCCTTTATAATCGGGGAATAAGGTCTCGCCGAGTTCTTACTTTTTCATGCCTACAATCCGGTTCATCCGATTCCTACATATTACTACATAGATGAGCCTAACCCGGAATATGAACCGTAAAAGAAAATACCTATTGAACCAATCACAGGAATACCAGTTACAGTACCTATCAGCCAAAGAGGAATCCTTCCAGTAGTATCGGCCATTTCCCCCACTTTCCTCCACATTTTATCAAATGGTCATGCTAGAGACAAAAACAGTCATGGATAATTATGAG